AGAACAGATAAGACGAAATACGTCCCCCCCCTACCGATTTAATAACCTCTGCTACAAAGAAACTGATAAGACCAACTCCATTTGGAATTCCATCAATTATTCGTCTATCAAAAAAATGAGTGAATTCGGCCAATTTTCTCGTCCCCACAATCAAGAATGTTCCATAAAAGGCATCTATGTACCCCCGATTATATGACCAATCATATATAGCATTTTTTATTTTGTCATAAAAAATTCTCCTAGGCCCCATTTTAAAAAATGAATTAATTAAGTCCAAATTTTGAAAAGATGAATAAACAGGTTTATATAAAAAAAATGCTATAAATATTCCGAAAGAGGCTATACTGACTGAAAAAAAGGCATCTTTACAAAATTCATACCAATCTATTGAATTATTTGAATTTTTATGTAAAAGATTTATAGACGGGGTTAACCATTTTGTTAATATATCCACGTCTTGATTTAAAGGAATTCCTAAGAATCCAACGAACAAAGTAAATATAATTAATATAAGTATTGGGAATAACATCGTATTATCCGATTCATAAGGATACAAAGAAGTCTTGGTATTGCCAAAATTCGGAATAGAAAGAAAGGGTGGGGTCATATTTCTTACATTCTCATTAATTTTATATACTCTATTTGAAAAAAAAGAAAGACGTCCATTCTTCTTCATTTTTAATAAAGTTACCAAACCAAAGTTTTTGTTACTTATTTTTGAACCTTCTTTACCCCATAGCGATATTGAATATAAGGGGGTATTCCTTTTTCCACTGTAATTTTGAAAATGAACGTTTAAATGTCCTTCAAAAGTAAGTAAATAAATCCGACACATATAAAATGCCGTTAATCCCGCCGTAGACCAAGCTATTATTGCAAAAATAGGTGAATACAACCAACTATCATTAAGAATTTCATCTTTGGACCAAAAACAAGCAAGGGGTGGAATACCGCAAAGAGAAAGTGTACCTAATAAAAAAGAATTTTTTGTAATTGGTACATGTTTTGTTAAACCTCCCATAAGCACCATATTCTGACTTTTTTTTGGACAATACCCAACAAGAGTTTCCATTGAATGAATAACGGATCCCGATCCTAAGAACAATAATGCTTTAGAATAAGCATGAGTAATCAAATGAAATAAAGCACTGCGATAAGACCCCATACCTAAAGCTAACATCATATAACCCAATTGAGACATTGTGGAATAGGCTAAACCCCTCTTAATATCTTTTTGAGCAAGAGCTAAAGTAGCTCCTAAAAAAACTGTTATTATCCCTATCAAAGAGATAAAATTCATTATGTGGGGTATGACTATGAAAAGAGGCATAAGTCGGGCTACAAGAAAAATACCCGCTGCTACCATCGTAGCAGCATGTATAAGGGCCGAAATAGGAGTCGGCCCTTCCATCGCATCAGGTAACCATACATGAAGAGGAAATTGTGCAGATTTAGCAATCGCACCGGCAAATAAAAGAACAGCGCACAAGGTAACAAATAAAAAATCGACCTCATTATTAGAAATCAAGTTATTGAATATTTGGAATAAATCACGAAATTCGAAACTCCCCGTTACCCAATAAAACCCTAAAATGCCTAATAATAAACCAAAATCGCCAACACGATTAGTTACAAAGGCTTTTTGACAAGCCTTTGCTGCAACAGGTCGTGTGAACCAAAATCCTATTAATAGATACGAACACATTCCAACTAATTCCCAAAAAATATAAATTTGTATCAAATTTGAACTAGTAACTAATCCCAACATAGAAGTACTGAAAAAACTCATATAAGCAAAAAATCTCAAATACCCGCGATCATGAGACATATAATTATCACTATAAATAAGAACCAAAATTCCAACAGTAGTGATTAGTATTGACATAATAGAAGTAAGTGGATCGATCAAGTATCCGAATTCTAACGAAAAATCATTATTAATAATCCAAGACCATACATATTGATAGACAGAACTGCTATTTATTTGCTGAATAGAAAGATTCATGGAAAAAATCATGACTATACTTAACAACAAAACGCTCTGAAAAGCCCACATACGGCGAAGACTTTTTGTTGCCGTCGGAAAAAGAAGAAGTCCCAACCCTATTAACATAGGAACTGGAAGTGGAAGAAAAGGTATTATCCACGCATATTGATATGTCTGTTCCATAAAAAAAGTTTTTTATTCTTAATTAATTGTTTCCGATTCACCGGATCTTACCTTTCGAAAAAGTCAATAAAAAATCAAGATATGCACTAACTGATTTAAGAAGTTTATATTAGTATTATTAATATTAATTATTAATATTAATTATTCTGAGTCTTTTCAAAACCGTTCAAATATTCAAAAAAGAAGTTACTATTGGTCAAATGATATGACCAAGTGACATATAAAAAAACGAACACTTATAATAGGAAAATAAAAATATAATAATTTATCGTAATCGTAATCAAAATTTATATTCATAGAGCAAGGATAAAAATTTAGCCTAAAAAGAGTAGATACGAATTATAAGATTAACTAAGGTCATCGGTCTAATGAAAAAAACTCTTGATTTTAGTTAGTTTATTTCAATTCATTAACTAATTTTCAATTAATTAACTAATTCATTATGGGATTGATTGTTTTCCATTTCAATCAAAACAATTTTTTAGTAAAGTTTAGAAAAATATGGAACTAAAATGAACTTTTTAGCGAGAAAGGATCAAAAATAACTGAGATCCTTTTTTATCAAACCACGTATCTTTTAACAGATTTATTACTAGTCTCATTCGAATTTTAAAATTGAATTTAGTTGTATTTTTTTCTAGTTTGACTATCAATTTATTAGTCAAAAGTACAATCCTGGTATTTTATTACATGTAAATCAAGTATAGAATGCCGAAAATAAAGGTCTTTTAGATTCTTTTTTTTATTTTATTAAGTTTGATTTGATTTCTATGACATGCAGATTCTAAAGATATAACTTTGAGAGATAAACAACGCGAACTAATAGTTCCAAACCAAAAATTTTTGGTTTTACGGAATATTTTGTTATTTCGAGTCATTTTTGATCCAGTTTTCATGGATCTTTGACATATCTATATTTCTTTTTTATGAAGAGAATATTATATTATTTAGAGAAAAAATAGATAATGAATAAGAATAATAATAGAACAATAGATGTCTTTCACATCCAACTATAACAATGAGTAACTTCTTCATTTTTAAATGGCAGTTCCAAAAAAACGTACTTCGATATCAAAAAAGCGTATTCGTAAAAATATTTGGAAAAGGAAAGGATATTGGGCGTCGTTAAAAGCTTTGTCATTAGGGAAATCTCTTTCTACCGGGAATTCAAAAAGTTTTTTTGTACGACAAACAAATAAGTCCTAAAATATTGGAATAATCAAAATGCATTTGATTCAAAAAATTGGATCAGTAATTTGTTAATATAAAATAAAAGTTCATATTAATATGAAATAGAATCTTAATGTTATGTCTAAAAGAATAATTCTTCTATTTTCTGAATTCTAAATCTAAATAAAAAAATAAACACAATTTTTTATTTTTTTTTTTTGTATGTTTTCACTCATATTTTGGTGGTGGGGAGTCTTTTTTTCCCCATCCACCTTTACAATTCCAATAAATAAAATTTTTTATCTTTTTCGGGAAGGGCAGATTGTTGAAACTAATGGATTCCATGTTAAAAACTAACTTCTTAATTTATTGCATTTACCATATGTAATGGATTTACCATATATCTCCAATTTTCAGATCATCAATAAAAGAATTAATAAAAGAACTTGATTGTTGAGATATTATTATATTATGTACAAGTGTCAATTTGCAGTACTCCAAATACAAAATAGTTTTAGATTCATAGAAAATTTCTTTTTTGTTTCAAATTTATGATTATGAAATCAGATAAACCAGAAATAATGACATGACAATAAGCGTAAAAAATGAAAAAAGTTTTTTTTTTCTAGCGATAGATTTCTATAGCTGCAAGAGTTCGATTTTAGAATGGCATAAACTACGTAAAAAGCCCTAAGATAAATGGACACTTAAAGGAAAATAAATGAAACTAATGAATCTTCAAATCTTCAAATTGACTTTTGAACTCATTTTTTTTTATCAATTGAATTTTTATTAAAAAAACATATTTGATTGAATTGACTTGTTCAATCTCGACTATTGAATATAAATAGGCTATTATGAATTCGAGCAAGCCGCTATGGTGAAATCGGTAGACACGCTGCTCTTAGGAAGCAGTGCTAGAGCATCTCGGTTCGAGTCCGAGTGGCGGCATGCCATCTTCTAAACGAGATCCAATAGATCCTATAATAAAAATAAATTAAATTCCCAATAATTCATATTAATATGGGGGATCCCCACCTTTTTCTTTTTTATGATATTTTCAACTTTAGAGCATATATTAACTCATATTTCCTTTTCTATTGTTTCAATTGTGATTACAATTAATTTGATAACCTTATTGGGCAATGAAATCATAAAACCATATGATTCGTCAGAAAAGGGGATGCTAGCTACTTTTTTATGTCTAACAGGATTATTAATCACTCGTTGGATTTATTCGGGCCATTTCCCACTAAGTGATTTATATGAATCATTAATTTTTCTTTCATGGAGTTTCTCCCTTATTCATATAGTGCCCTATTTAAAAAAACAAAAAAATTATTTAACCACAATAACTGCCTCAAGTACTATTTTTACCCAAGGCTTTGCTACGTCAGGTCTTTTAAATGAAATACATAAACCCACAATATTAATACCCGCTCTACAATCGGAGTGGTTAATAATGCACGTAAGTATGATGATATTGAGCTATGCGGCTCTTCTTTGTGGATCATTATTATCAGTAGCACTTCTAGTCATTACATTTAGAAAGATTTTTTATAGTTCTAAAAGTAATAATTTATTAAAATTAAATGAATCTTTTTCATTTGGTGAAATCCAATACAATAATGAAAGAAACAATATTTTAAAAAAAACTTCT